GACAGTCCTTTTTGGCTCCGGTGGCGACTAGATCAATGCATTATGTCTTCAAGAGAAGTTCCTATCGAAGTTCACTATGAATCTTTGGGTACCTATTATGAGATTTATGGGCATTATTTAGTAATAAGAAGTATAAAAAAAGAAATTCGTTGTATATACATTCGAACCACTGTTGGTCATATTTCTTTTTATCGAGAAATCGAAGAAGCTATACAAGGTTTTTGCCGGGCCTATTCGTATGGTATCTAATCATATAGATGGTTGGTATCTAAGCTAGGTAAATTTATGATACTGGTGTAAATTCAGCTCTTCTCGATTCAACTAGGATCATAATTTTACATTTTCTACGTGAATAAAGATAAAGAAAAGGAAGTTTTCCAATCATTCACTCAAATCCATTGTCGAACCGAATCCCACTGAGTGGAATATGGAGGTACTTATGGCAGAACGGGCCAATCTAGTCTTTCACAATAACGTGATAGGTGGAACTGCCATTAAACGACTTATTAGCAGATTAATAGATCATTTCGGAATGGCATATACATCACACATCCTGGATCAAGTAAAGACTCTAGGGTTCCGTCAAGCTACTGCTACATCTATTTCATTAGGAATTGATGACCTTTTAACAATACCTTCTAAAGGATGGCTAGTCCAAGATGCTGAACAACAAAGTTTGATTTTGGAAAAACATCATCATTATGGGAATGTACATGCGGTAGAAAAATTACGCCAATCCATTGAAATATGGTATGCTACAAGCGAATATTTGCGACAAGAAATGACTCCTAATTTTAGGATGACTGACCCTTTTAATCCAGTCCATATAATGTCTTTTTCAGGAGCTAGAGGAAATGCATCTCAAGTGCACCAATTAGTAGGAATGAGGGGATTAATGTCAGATCCACAAGGACAAATGATTGATTTACCCATTCAAAGCAATTTACGTGAAGGACTGTCTTTAACAGAATATATCATTTCTTGCTACGGAGCCCGTAAAGGGGTTGTAGATACTGCTGTACGAACATCAGATGCTGGATATCTTACACGTAGACTTGTTGAAGTGGTTCAACACATTGTTGTACGTCGAACAGATTGCGGTACCATTCGAGGGATTTCTGTGAATACCCGGAATGGAATGATGCCAGAAAGAATTTTGATACAAACATTAATTGGTCGTGTATTAGCAGACGATATATATATAGGTTCACGATGCATTGTCGTTAGAAATCAAGATATTGGAATTGGACTTATCAATCGATTAATAACTCTTCAAACACAACCAATATTTATTCGAACCCCCTTTACCTGTAGGAATACGTCTTGGATCTGCCGATTGTGTTATGGCCGGAGTCCTATTCATGGGGACCTGGTAGAATTGGGAGAAGCTGTAGGTATTATTGCTGGTCAATCTATTGGAGAACCGGGCACTCAACTAACATTAAGAACTTTTCATACTGGTGGAGTATTCACAGGGGGTACTGCAGAATATGTGCGAGCCCCCTCGAATGGAAAAATAAAATTTAATGAGGATTTAGTTCAGCCTACACGTACACGTCATGGATATCCTGCTTTTCTATGTAATATAGACTTGTATGTAACTATTGAAAGTGACGATATTATACATAACGTGATTATTCCACCAAAAAGTTTTCTATTAGTTCAAAACGATCAATATGTAAAATCAGAACAAGTGATTGCTGAGATCCGCGCGGGAACATATACTTTTAATTTGAAAGAAAGGGTTCGAAAACATATTTATTCTGACTCAGAAGGGGAAATGCATTGGAGTACCGATGTGTACCATGCATCAGAATTTATGTATAGTAATGTACATATCTTACCAAAAACAAGTCATTTATGGATATTATCAGGAAAATCGTGCAGGTCTGATGCAATCTATTTTTTACTTCGCAAGGATCAAGATCAAATTAACATTCATTCTCCTTCTATCGGAAAAAGAAATATTTCTAACCTTTTAGTAAGTAATGATCAAGTAAAACATAAATTATTGAGTTTCAATACTTTTGGTACAAAAGAAAAAGAAAGGGGGATTACCGATTATTCAATATTGAATCAAATCATATGTATGGATCATTGTCATTTTATGTATCCTGCTATTTTTCACGATACTTCGGATTTATTGGCAAAAAGGCGAAGAAATAGATTCATTATTCCATTTCCATTCCAATCGATTCAAGAACGAAAGAACGAACTAATGCCCCCTTCCGGTGTCTCGATTGAAATACCTATCAATGGTATTTTTCATAGAAATAGTATTTTTGCTTATTTCGATGATCCTCAATACAGAAGACAGAGTTCAGGAATTACTAAATATAGAACTATAGGAATTCATTCCATTTTTCAAAAAGAAGATTTAATTGAGTATCGAGGAATCAAAGAATTAAAGCCAAAATACCAAATCAAAGTAGATCGATTTTTTTTTATTCCCGAAGAAGTGCATATTTTACCCGAATCTTCTTCCATAATGGTACGGAATAATAGTATCGTTGGAATAGGAACACCAATCACTTTAAATATAAGAAGTCGAGTAGGCGGATTGGTCCGATTGGAAAAAAAAAAAAAAAAGATTGAATTAAAAATCTTTTCTGGAGATATCCATTTTCCTGGAGAGATGCATAAGATATCCCGACACAGTGCCATCTTGATACCACCCGGAACGGTAAAAAAAAAAAATTTGAAGGAATCAAAAAAAATGAAAAATTGGACCTATGTCCAATGGATCGCAACTACCAAGAAAAAATATTTTGTTTTGGTTCGACCTGTAATTCTATATGAAATACCGGACAGTATCAATTTTGTAAAACTTTTTCCCAAAGATCTATTCCAGGAAAGGGATAATCTGGAACTTAAAGTTCTCAATTATATTCTTTATGGAAATGGAAAATCCATTCAGGGAATTTCCGACACAAGGATTCAATTAGTTCGGACTTGTTTAGTCTTGAATTGGAATCAAGACAAAAAAAGTTCTTCTATTGAAGAGGCTCTCGCTTCCTTTGTTGAAGTAAGTACAAATGGTTTGATTGAGTATTTCTTAAGAATTGACTTAGTGAAATCTCATACTTCGTATATCAGAAAAAGGAATGACCCATCTGGTTCAGGATTGATCTCGGATAATGAATCGGATCGGATCAATATCAATCCATTTTATTCTATTCATTCTAAGGGAAAAATTCAACAATCACTTAGCCAAAATCACGGAACTATTCGTATGTTGTTGAATAGAAATAAAGAATGCCGATCTTTGATAATTTTGTCATCATCTAATTGTTTTCAAATGAGACCATTCAACAACGTAAAATATCACAATGGGATAAAAAAAGGAATTAATAAATTTAAAAAAGATCCTATAATTTCAATTAAGAATTCGTTAGGCCCTTTAGGAATAGCCCTTCAAATTGCAAATTTTTATTCATTTTACCGTTTAATAACTCATAATCAGATCTCAATAACTAAAAATTTGCAACTTGACAAATTAAAGGAAACTTTTCAAGTAATAAAATATTATTTAATGGACGAAAACGAGAAAATTTATAAACCCGATCTATACAGTAACATCGTTTTAAATCCATTCCATTTGAATTGGTATTTTCTCAATCATAATTATTATGAAAAAACGTTTACAATAATTAGTCTTGGGCAATTTATTTGTGAAAATATATGTATAGCTCAAACGAAAAATGGACCACACCTAAAACTAAAATCGGGTCAAGTTATAACTCTTCAAATTGATTCTGTAATAATAAGATCGGCTAACCCTTATTTGGCGACTCCGGGAGCAACTATTCATGGCCATTATGGAGAAATCCTTTATGAAGGAGATATATTAGTTACATTTATATATGAAAAATCGAGATCCGGTGATATAACACAGGGTCTTCCAAAAGTTGAACAGATATTAGAAGTACGTTCGATTGATTCAATATCGATGAACCTAGAAAAGAGAATTGATGCTTGGAACGAGTGTATAACAAGAATTCTCGGCATTCCGTGGGGATTCTTGATTGGTGCTGAGCTAACTATAGCGCAAAGTCGTATTTCTTTGGTTAATAAAATCCAAAAGGTTTATCGATCCCAGGGAGTACACATCCATAATAGACATATAGAAATTATTGTGCGTCAAATAACATCAAAAGTCTTGGTTTCAGAAGATGGAATGTCTAATGTATTTTTACCTGGCGAACTAATTGGATTATTGCGAGCCGAACGAACGGGGCGTGCCTTGGAAGAAGCGATTTGTTACCGAGCTCTATTATTGGGAATAACAAAAACATCTTTGAATACTCAAAGTTTCATATCCGAAGCGAGTTTTCAAGAAACTGCTAGAGTTTTAGCAAAAGCCGCTCTTCGGGGTCGTATCGATTGGTTGAAAGGTCTGAAAGAGAATGTTGTTTTAGGGGGAATGATACCCGTTGGTACCGGATTCAAAAAAATAATGCACCGTTCACGGTCAAGGCAACATAACAAGATTACCTTGGAAAAAAAAAAGAATTTATTCGAGGTAGAAATTAGAAATATTTTGTTCCATCACAGAAAATTATTTGATTTTTTCATTTCAAAGAATTTATGTGATACATCAGAAATTTAGGATTTAATGATTCCTACAAGCAGATTCGATTCATCCCTTTAAATGCAGTCATTTGATTTGGTAATCAAGTATAATAAATAATACTAATAAATATAAAAAAAATGAATGGCCTGATTATGTATTAACGGCCAATCTTCGATAAAAGATAAGGTTCCATCGGAACAATTATTTATTTCTATTTCAGGATACCTGGTCTCTTTTTTTTCAATTTTTTTAATTTTAAAAGTGTGGGGATAAATGACAAAAAGATATTGGAACATAACTTTTGAAGAGATGATGGAAGCAGGAGTTCATTTTGGTCATGGTACTCGAAAATGGAATCCTCGAATGGCACCTTATATATCCGCAAAGCGCAAGGGTATTCATATTACAAATCTTACTCGAACTGCTCGTTTTTTATCAGAAGCTTGTGATTTGGTTTTTGATGCAGCAAGCAGAGGAAAACAATTCTTAATTGTTGGTACCAAAAAAAAAGCAGCCGATTCAGTAACACGGGCTGCAATAAGAGCTCGATGTCATTATGTTAATAAAAAATGGCTCGGCGGTATGTTAACGAATTGGTATACTACAGAAACGAGACTTCGTAAGTTCAGGGACTTGAGAACGGAGCAAAGGACGGGGAAACTCAACAGTCTTCCAAAAAGAGATGCTGCTATGTTGAAGAGACAATTATCTCACTTGGAAACATATCTGGGTGGCATTAAATATATGACGCGGTTACCCGATATTGTAATAATCGTTGATCAGCAAGAAGAATATACGGCTCTTCGAGAATGTATCACTTTGGGAATTCCAACGATTTGTTTAATCGATACAAATTGTGACCCGGATCTCGCAGATATTTCGATTCCAGCTAATGATGATGCTATAGCTTCAATCCGATTAATTCTTAACAAATTAGTATTTGCAATTTGTGAGGGTCGTTCTAGCTATATACGAAATTTTTGATTAATAATAAGATAAATAAATTATTTGTATTTGATTTGGTTGGGGGGATTCATAGATTATTTATGGAATCGGTTATTATACCATTACAAAATTCTGCAAAAAGAAAAATAGAAAAAGAACAAACAGAAATATTATGTGATTAGTAGGTATTCAAAATAGAAAATGAAAGTAGATAAGTAAAAAAGAAAATGGTTGAATCAAAATAATTCCCTTTCAAGTTATATTTTTTTCTTTTAGAGGGCCGGGCAATATGAATGTTCTATTATGTTCCATCAACACATTAAATAGATTATATGAGATATCTGCTGTGGAAGTAGGTCAACATTTCTATTGGCAAATAGGAGATTTCCAAGTGCATGCCCAAGTACTTATTACCTCTTGGGTTGTAATTGCTATCTTATTAGTTTCAACCATTCTAGTTGTTCGAAATCCGCAAACTATTCCCACTTCCGGTCAGAATTTCTTTGAATATGTACTTGAATTCATTCGAGACGTGAGCAAAACTCAGATTGGAGAAGAATATGGTCCGTGGGTTCCATTTATTGGAACTCTGTTTCTATTTATTTTTGTTTCGAATTGGTCAGGGGCTCTTTTGCCTTGGAAAATTATAAAGTTACCTCATGGAGAGTTAGCTGCACCCACAAATGATATAAATACTACTGTTGCATTAGCTTTACTTACGTCAGTAGCATATTTCTATGCGGGTCTTTCAAAAAAAGGATTGGCTTATTTTGGTAAATACATCCAACCAACTCCAATCCTTTTACCGATTAACATCTTAGAAGATTTCACAAAACCCTTATCGCTTAGTTTTCGACTTTTCGGAAATATATTAGCTGATGAATTAGTAGTTGTTGTTCTTGTTTCGTTAGTACCTTTAGTAGTTCCTATACCTGTTATGTTCCTTGGATTATTTACAAGCGGTATTCAAGCTCTTATTTTTGCTACTTTAGCTGCGGCTTATATAGGTGAATCCATGGAAGGTCATCATTGACTAGTTATTGAAATAGTCTTTTTTTTTAGTTTAGCCCGCCGCAAAGTATGAGCGGCTCACGATAATCTACTTAGAATAAAAAAAATAGAAAGAAATTTTAAAAATGAATAATACTAAAAAGAAGGATTATCCACCTCCCCCCAAAAAAGAAAGATGCAAAAAGGATAAGGTATAAATAAAATAAGTATACGATTTAGTGTAATAGAATAATAAAATATAAAAGATTACCAGGGAATTGTAAAAAAAAAATAGGAAAAAGATCTTTTAGATAGATCTCTTTCCTATTTTTCCTAAAAATACTCTTTGTTTGACCAATTTGTATTTTACTCCAATGAAGATCCTTTTTTATTATTATTATTTTGTTCATTCAATTAGAACTATAACATATTAAATTATTTTTTTAGGTTATTTAATATTATTATAATATTATTAGATTCTAAAATAGATTATTATATTATTAGATTTGAATATATTAGTATATTAGTATATTATATTATTAGATTTGAAGATATTAGTATATTAGATATTAGGAACTAGAATTTCGTATGGTTTACGACATGTGATTAAAAAAAGATGTTATATAGAACTAGAACAGATTCTCGTTTCATTCACATTCAATTCAATGATTGACCAAAGGATAATTTATTTTCATAAATAGAAATAAAAAAAATCTAAAATCACATTTAGATCACTCAAATTCTGATATTTCTATGTAAGAATTCGGTCTAACGAATTGATTTAGATTGATTCTATCCATATGGGAATGGGATAATAATGAATAAAATAAAGGGCTTTCAAAAAAATCGAGATTAAAAAAAAAATAGAGTAGGAGTGAGGGAGTCGAACTAGGTGTATATATAGAATCTAATCGCTATAAGACAACTCTTTCTTTTTTGGAGGTTTCAAAGAATGATTCTCGAATCCGATTGAATCTAAGACACAACAAATTGGTTTACGGTATGGAAGAAACACATGTATATGTCATATTAGATATTAACTAGTTATAGATGACTAGTTATCTAAATTTGTCCTGCTACTACTATAAAAAATTTAGATGGGAATTCAAAAAACGAAGACCTTCCGTTTCATCGGTTGTAATTGTGAATTGAATATTGAATGACTAAAAAAATGAAATCAAGAAAAAGAAAGAACGAAGAATTTAAAGAATGGTTCAAAATTTAAGGTAAGATAAGAACAAAAATTGTATGTATTCACAAAAAACTACATGGGTAGAAACGAAAAAATAAATATCGAAGTAATTCGGATAGTTCAATAAATATTATTATTTCTTGAAATTTTGAATTACACTTCGACTAGATAAAGATAAATATTAAGAATTAAATAATTAAGTCATAATTTCTTGGTTTATTATATCATTAACTATTTCTTTTCTTTATTTTATTTGGGATAGGAGGAACTTATCATGAATCCACTGATTTCTGCCGCTTCTGTTATTGCTGCTGGGTTGGCCGTCGGGCTTGCTTCTATTGGACCTGGAGTTGGTCAAGGCACAGCTGCAGGGCAAGCTGTAGAAGGGATTGCGAGACAACCGGAAGCAGAGGGAAAAATACGGGGTACTTTATTACTTAGTCTGGCTTTTATGGAAGCTTTAACTATTTATGGGCTGGTTGTAGCATTAGCGCTTTTATTTGCGAATCCTTTTGTTTAATCTTAAACAAAAAATAGAAAAAGAAAAATACATATTCTTTTTTCCATGGACTTTCTTTGCTGCTCTTGCTTTTTTTTTTGAATTTAGAAAGTTTTTAGAAAGTGTTGAAAACAACTAGAGATTTTCCAATTGACATAAGAACTAGTATCTAATTCTAATAAGTATCATTCTTATGGGGAATCTTTCAATTGACTAACCAATTCAAAATATAGAATATATTTATTAATAAATATATTCTATATTCTCATTCTCGAATATATAGAATATTCTTCTTATTATAGTAATATTCTTACTAATAATTAATATGAATTAATAGTAAGAAATGGGAATTTTATTTTTATTAATAAAATAATTATTCTATAGAATAGAAATATTCTATAAATATAAATATCATATAAAAAAACGAATAAAAAAATCGAAAAATAGGAATCGTAGAAAGATAATTAGTCTATCCATAAGAGGAGATGCGATCATATGAAAAACATAACCGATTCTTTTCTTTGCTTGAGTTACTGGCCATCCGCCGGAAGTTTCGGGTTTGATACCGATATTTTAGCAACAAATCTAATAAATCTAAGTGTAGTGCTAGGTGTATTGATTTTTTTTGGAAAGGGAGTGTGTGCGAGTTGTTTATTTCAAAGAATAGATTGGATCCAACCAACTGCACTTTTTTTTTCGTTATAACTAGGAAAATGTGCATGATCCCGCGAATGACTTCTGAATAAATTAAGAAATAGTGAAGAACCATAGCATTTCGTGATTCATTGGTAAATCGACTTTGATTCTCTATCAACCAAGAATTTTGGACTATTATCATGGTTAAAACTAAGAAGTTTGAAGTTTAGACGCAGTGTAGTACTCTTTCTACCACTATGTTAATACCGAAATGGTTTCCAAAAATGGAATTGTTGGAATTTTTTCGATATAGAACACTCATGTCGATAAAATGGCTTGAATTCTCTTTACGATGAAAAATTGGAAAAACGGGTGTTTAACACCTTCTTTTATACAATGCGGAATCGATGACCTACGTATAAATTAATAAGAATTCTTTGGACTTGAAGAAAAAAAAACAACTTTGCTGACAATTATTTGTTTGGTCAGAAGAGTCCTCCAAATATTTTGGTCTTGTATTGGTAATCATTTTCAAGATTTTTCAATCTTTTTAGAAACAGAGAAAAGAGGATAGGCTCATTACAAAATAAAGATAGGGAAATTTCCTATAAGGAATTGAGTGTGAGAGCCAAATGAATTGAAAGATTCATGTTTGGTTCGGGAAGAGATCATAGACATTTTGAAATGAATGGAAAGAGAATCTACTTTCATTAAGTGATTTATTAGATAATCGAAAACAGAGAATCTTGAGAACTATTCGAAATTCAGAAGAACTACGGGAAGGGGCCGTTGAACAGCTGGAAAAAGCCCGGGCCCGCTTAAGGAAAGTAGAAACGGAAGCAGATCGGTTTCGAGTGAATGGTTATTCTGAGATCGAACGGGAAAAATTGAATTTAATAAATTCAATTTATACAACTTTGGAACAATTAGAAAATTACAAAAATGAAACCATTCATTTTGAACAACAAAGGGCGATTAATCAAGTCCAACAGCGGGTTTTACAACAAGCCTTACGGGGAGCTCTAGGAACTCTGAATAGTTGCTTAAACAACGAGTTACATTTACGTACCATCGGTGCTCAAATTGGTATGTTTGGGGCGATGAAAGAAAAAAATAACTGATTAGTCGTTTTACTATAGTATAGAGTATAGGCATTATTTTTTTC